GGCGGGATATATGAAATTACAATGGCCGTTACATATGATTCGATCAGGTCCTGAATAATCAAGAACCCACCCCCTTTTTTTACCAGAAGGATCCGACCTAAACAATTTGTGTCTCACTTGATCATTAGTCAACGAAAGGTTAGAAATAGATTTTCGTTCCGCAGAAAGAGAATGAATATTTATTTGATCTTGATCCTTGTGGAGCGAAAAAGGGACTATACTGGATCTGTACGGAACTCCTGATAATATCCACAAATGACTTGTTTTTGGTAAGAGATGAACATTACCATATGTATATTCGGGTGCATGGTACACAGCGGTACTCCAGTGCATTTCTCCTTCTGAGTCAGAATAAATATGTTTTCGAACCCTCTCTTTAAAATTAAAGGTGGATGCTTCGGCGCGAATCTCAGCAATCACTTGTTCTGATTCTACATATTGATCATTTTTAACTAAAATAAAACTTTTTGGTGGAATATTCACATTATGTAGAATATCTTGACCCTCAATAGTTACATATAGGTCTATATAACATAGAAAAGCAGGATATCCATGACGTGTACGTGTGGGATGGACCAAATCTTCATTGAATTTGATTTTTCCATTATCAGGAGCTCGTACGTGTTCTGCAGTACCGCCTGTAAATACCCCACCGGTATGAAAAGTTCTTAGTGTTAGTTGAGTCCCTGGTTCCCCAATAGATTGACCCGCAATAATACCTACTGCTTCTCCCAATTCGACCAGGTCGCCATGAGTGGGACTGCGGCCATAACATAATCGACAGATCCAAGATGTACTCCTGCAAGTAAAAGGGGTTCTAATAGATATTGGTTGTGCTCGAAAGGTTATGAATCGGTTGACAAGCCCAATCCCAATATCTTGATTTCGAATGGCAATGCATCGTGAACCGATATATATATCGTCTGCTAATACACGACCAATTAATGTTTGGATAAAAATTCTTTCTGTTATCATCCCATTTCGAGGACTCACAGAAATACCTCGTATGGTGCCACAATCTGTTCTACGTACAACAATGTGTTGAACTACTTCAACAAGTCTGCGCGTGAGGTATCCAGCATCTGAGGTTCGTACAGCAGTATCCACAACCCCTTTGCGAGCTCCGTAGCAGGAAATAATATATTCCGTTAAAGAGAGCCCTTCGCGTAAATTGCTTTGAATGGGTAAATCAATCATTTGTCCTTGAGGATCCGACATTAATCCTCTCATACCTACTAATTGATGGACCTGAGATGCATTTCCTCTAGCCCCCGAAAAAGACATTATATGGACTGGATTAGAAGGATCAGTCATCCTAAAATTAGGATTCATTTCTTGTCGTAAATATTCACTTGTAGCATACCAGATCTCAATGGATTGGCGTAATTTTTCTACCGCGTGTACATTCCCATAATGATGGTGTTTTTCCAAAATTAAACTTTGTTGTTCAGCATCTTGTACTAGCCATCCCTTAGAAGGTATTGTTAAAAGATCATCAATTCCTAATGAAATGGATGTAGCAGTGGCTTGCTGGAAACCCAGAGTCTTTACTTGATCCAGGATATGTGATGTATATGCCATTCCAAAGTGATTTATTAATCTGCTAATAAGTCGTTTCATGGCAGTTCCATCTATCGCCTTATTGTGAAAGACTAGATCGGCTCGTTCTGCCATAAGTACCTCCCTATTCAGTTGAGTAGGATTCGACAATGGGTTTGAGTCAGTGATTCGAAGACTGCCTTTCCTCGATCTTGATTAGCGTAGAAATTCACGAATTATAATACTAGTTTAGACGGGGAGACCCGAATCTAATTATCGCGGGTATCGTAAAATTTTTTAGCTTAGGTACTATATGAGCAAGCCCGGCAAAACCCCTGTATGGCTTCTTCTATCTCTCGGTAAAAAGAAATATGACCAACAGTGGTTCGAATGTATATACAAAGGATTTCTTTTTTGACATTTCTTACTATTAGATAGTGACCATGAATCTCATGATAGGTACCAAAAGATTCACATTGAACTTCGATAGGAACTTCTCTTGGTGCAATGACGCGTTGATCTAGTCGCCACCGAAGCCACAAAGGACTATCTAAATTGATTCGTTTCTTCCGATACGCCCCAAGTGCATCATAGGAACTACAAAAATAGGGTTCTTTTGTATACTTATGGTTATTATCGTCAATTTTTTCATTTTGATAGTTTCTGTGATTCCATGGATTATACCTATTTGCAGAAATACCTCGACGATTCCCAATCGTTAATACATAGAGTCCCATAAGCATATCTTGAGTTGGTACGGAAATGGGATCTCCAATAGCTGGAGACAAGAGATTCATATGAGAAAACATAAGTAAACGCGCCTCCGCTTGAGCCTCCAAAGATAAAGGTATATGAACAGCCATTTGATCCCCATCAAAGTCGGCATTGAATCCCTTACAAACTAATGGATGTAAACAAATAGCACGTCCTTCCACTAAAATGGGTTGGAATGCCTGTATGC